CTTCTGATGAAATGATAGCGAATGTTGATGTGTTTCGTCCTGCTATGACAAAAAATCCACCATTTCTTTACGGATCGGAGAAGAAAACGTTTTCTGGCGCTTCGAATACCTCAACTATGAAAGCTAAGGAGACGCATAAGGAAAGCATGGAAACCAGCAACAATTGTTCCGGTGAGTTGGACGGGAACGAGACACAGGGGGTTATCTATGGAGCATTTTCATTGCCCCTTGATGTTGGAATAGTTGACAGTTGACGGGAGTGAATGAAGAATGAAAGAGGAAAGGATTAGTTGTTGACTTTTATATAAGCTAAGGCAAGAAGTCAATCGCTTTCAGTATCTCTTGCTTCTTTGGTTAGTTCAGTACGAGTGGCAGGCGCTGGTCAATCCAGTACGTCGCTTTCGTTCTTTCCATTCAATATCCCATTCCCGGTCGCATCTGTTCTATTCAGCCAATCCCTTGCTTCATCCCGCCCTGCCTGGTCATCGGTCCTACCCTATCTTTCAACTTTCATCGAATTTGTGTCGGCATCTGTCCCACTGGCTGTTGAAGGTGCTGGCTGATGAAAGACATCCCCTTCATGCCCCCCTTTTGTGTCTATCTCACTTGTTTACAGCTCTGCTCTTATGGGTCTTTTTTTTAGCGCTGCTTTCACATGATGCAATATCTAGGCAGCTAAGGAAAATCCTTGATTGCCACACAATAATGTGATGAGCTTTAAATACTGATTTTCCCTCCTCGATGAGGATTTGTTGTTACCTCAACTGGATCAGACCAATATGCTAAGCACAGCCAACTCTTCTTGCTTAACGCCCTCTCCCGGTAGGTCGAGTAAAGAAGACTGAAAGGAGAGGGCTTATGTAATAGCGCGTGTGTCGGGAGAGGAAAGAAGAACTCAACAATAGTCCTATCTTATCCGGAATGAAAACAGGAAAATCCAAAGTGGTAAGCGCAAACGCTTGCTTCCTTCGTGCCTTCTATGAAGTCACTCGCTCGCCTCGCTCCTTTAAAAGAAAAGCAGCTTTGAATCCCGGAACGATAAACTCCCTATTCCATACCGATTAGATAGCAAGAAAAGACTAGACAGAAGAGTTAGACTGCTAAAAAGACTTCCAGCTACTATAGCAATAACACTCTAAACTAAAGTTGAAACTCGGAACTAAGAGCTCAGATAAGAACAACAGGAGTCAAACTGCTAAGAAAGCCTCTCAAGAAACTCGGCGCTTTCGAACTCTTAACTCAAACAACAATAGCTCTAGTTCCAACTCGGCGCTCATAGCTTCATTAAAGCGCTTAATGGCAATGTAATAGCGCCTCAAGTTCTCCATTGATCATCTGACAAAGAAGCAGAGTCGGCAGGCAGTCAAAAGATAAAAAGCCGAACTGTCCCTGCGCCGAATGTCTGTCCAGGCGGCACCTCTATTAGCTTCACTAAAGAAGACCTACTCTTGGGTGATATGAAGCACAATCGCCCTCTATACTGAACAGCATACATCAAGGATGTTCCGGTTCTCAGAGTGAAGATTGACCCTTAAACATCTCTCAATCCTTCCTCCTTTAGAGGTTTTTAAATTCCTCCAAGCAAGCCAAGCACTGGAGTATCTATATTGGAATATGACGAAAGACCTGTGGGCAAGATCAGGATCAGATTGCAAATCGGTGATCTAACTTCGGAAGCGACATTCTACGCTATCCGAGGACGAACATGCTACTCTTCTAGGCAGACCTAGGATTCATGACAATCATGTGGTCCCATCTACTCTTCATCAGTGCTTCAAGTATGTGGATGCAGACAATCAAGTACGTCGCGTGTTCGCAGATAAGAAGCGGGCAGCGAGATATGCAGACTCAAAGCTCTATATTATATGCCGAGACAGACTCGAATAGCAAAGCAAAGAAAGGGAAGAAAAGAAGCCGATCCAAGTGGAATCAAAGCCCGGCCATCCTCATCTTATTCGTACACAAATGTTTATACTTATTATACCACTCATTCAATAAGCATAGCACAGTCGCGCTATGCGCTATGTCTTCATTCCATCCATCCATCCTTCACTCGATTGAGGCGGACTCAATCACTCGGCTCGGGGATCATTCGTTCTTCACTCCCTACATGGGACAAGATACGATCGAGGCTCGATGGTTTTGCCTGCCAAGAAAGCTGGGATTTTGGGCTTGCGCGAGCACTACTGACTTCTTTTCTTTTGCTTTGCTTGGAACTGGAAGGCAAAAAATAGAAAGGCTCCTAGATTGGGGGACGAAGCGGAAGCGAGAATGTCTTGAGTAACGTGGTGAGAATCCATTCCCCCGAAATGTGAAGCGCCATTCAGACTAATTGATTTAGATTTCATAAAATGAGATGTTGCTCCCTGTCCCCCAGAAAATGGAGAGATTCATTGAACTATTTCATTTATTGGATCCGTCGGGACTGACGGGGCTCGAACCCGCAGCTTCCGCCTTGACAGGGCGGTGCTCTGACCGATTGAACTACAATCCCAGGGCGTTTAGCAGAATGTGCAGCCGCTTCTTTTTATTTTTCTCTTCATTCGAACCATTTTGTTTCGCCGTGTTGTAACAGAGACAAGAATGATATACTATTTTCAAATGCAGTAGAGGCAAATTCGAGAATCATGACTATAGTGGCTATTCAAATATGTTGAGATTCCATATAGATTCGAAGGGGACCTTTTCTTTCCTTGGACCACGCAAGAATTCATCGTCCGATTTCATCTGCTTGTTCCTGGATGCTCTATAGAAATCGTTCGCTATTCCCCGTTAGTGAAGCGAGTTTTTGAGCAGAGCGGAATACTTGGAGCGATCCGAGAGCGTACCTTATTTAATGGAGCGAGCGAAAGAGCTAAAGGATGGATGTAATGAAGATAGCGCCTAAGCGCGGCTTTTCCGCTTTGGTTCAGCTACTCTTCTTTTCTGTCGTTGATGCTCCTCTGACTCCGATCTCGTAACTCATCAAGAAGGTGACGGTTTGGTTTCAGATCGACGATCGAAAGAAAGCTCCTTGATCGGCCTCTCAACCGGGACTCCAAGCAGACCTCGACCAAGCAAGCCCGGCTACGGAACATTGATCAAAGGGGCTTAAACAAAGCTCCTATAGTAGCTTGTGAGCTAGATTTGCCTGTCTTCGTCTTCAGTTGTACCAAACCCCAGAAAAGAGTCTATATACTAATGGATGGAGTGAACTGCCCCAACTTAACCAATGGTAGCCTATCGCTACATCCTTCCACCGGGACGTTCGCAAAGACTTCTTCGCGGGACCACCCGCATGATTCGGCCTTCTGTCGAAAGCCCTTCTATCCGTGCCTTCCGTGAACCGCTTCTATCCCAATAACGTCGAAATGTCGGTCGGGATTCCCATTGACTGAAGGGGATTCGATCCTATTTGTTTGGCAACCTTCCACCCCATGAATCTTTTATCTCCTTACACGCGAAACAAGGAGTTTCGATTCTCTTGAGATCGGGCATCCCAGAAATGATATAAAAAAGGCCATCGAAATGCGCTTCAATCCTCATTGCGGATTGGACCAGCCCCTACACGAGTAGGAGGAGAGGATATCCCTAGCTAACACAAGGACGTCTTTTTGGCATCAATCAGAAAAGAAGGCAAAGATTCATGCACACCCGAATACTTGAAGCGAGTATAAAAAAGAGTAGTTGAAACGGCTGACCAGATAGCCAAGTAAAGCTTTCCATTCATTGAATCTGCCGAATCGTGCTTGTACATACTGACTGTTGAATCCTATTCTTGATGTTACTATTGATCGAAATCCTACAATATAATATAGGACGAACAATGGAATACTCTAGTTGAGTCAGTCCAGTCTTGTACTCTAACTCACACTGTAGTAGTTGTTGTTATCTGCTTGCTTGTCCTACATATATGGATATGGATATGGACTCTTGCCTTATGTAATGGTCTAAATAAGGGTGTTTTATTGTTCTCCTTTAGGGCTTGTTGTAATGGTTGTATTTGATGGATTGTATGCCCCCTGCCCACGTATGTAGTGACTGTCATCGCTTAGAGGGCGGGCGACTCAGGGCTATTAACATAGCGCGTCCTCCATCAAACTACACGGAATTCAATCCATTTTTTCTGGTTATCAGGAACAGGAATATGTTGAAGGCGAAAGTGATACTCACTGCGACTGAGCCAACCCAAGGGATCGCCTGTGCCGTCATAGGTCGGTAGCTCACATTTGTTGGAGAGGGGACGCCCGGGGATGTCAAGGGCAGGTTGTTTGTCGGTGTCCGGACGTACGTAAGGGAGGGTCCGTCGGTTCAGGAGGCAGCACGCGCTTCAGATTCCGCGTGAAGGCCTCCATCATGCGATAGAGGTCCTCGAAACGGTGCTTATGCGTGTCCATGACCAAAGAGTTCATCAAAACGTTGCTTACTCTGAGCTCGTTCCATCAGGACGACGCGGGTCAGCTCGTCCAGGGAAAAGTAAGTGGGGTGCCTCCAAGAGTGCTTCTGGCTCTGATGCAATATTGTTACGGGCGCGTAACAGGGCCGATAAACTCAGCCAGCGTTAAGCGGATCTCCTTTTTGTAGCGATTACGACCAAATATTCTCGCGATTTTGTTGAGATGTCGTCGATCGAATGCGAGAAAATACGGGAAGTAACAAACACAGGGATTTTTACGTGGTTCGGGTTCGGCCTCAGCCTTGCCATCGGCGTCCCGTCCACGAGTGTTTTCATTATTGATGCTCTGGCTTGAGTATTCAGCAGAGATTCACTTCTGTGGGCGGTTTGTTTGGTAGAAGTGTCGAACAGAACTCTGCTCCACGCCTTAAAGACTCGTTTAGAAAGAGAAGGGTCGACGGGGGAGGGAGCTCCAAGTATTCCGCGGTTCCAAACCTGATGTACTTTGGGCCTACAGAACCACTCCAAGTTCGACAACTGGAGAAACTCCTTTTTCTCTCGTTTATGGTTCTGAAGCCTCCGGTTTCAGGGTGTCACATCGGGTCAAATTCGTTGATGAACACCGGCTTCGCGGATGAAAAAAGAGAGGGTGGGAAAAAGCTCGACCGGAACGGGAGAGGATGGAAAGAAGAGAAAGACTGCAAGGTAAGCCTCACGGAGAGCGGAAGATAACGAAAGGGGGACAAGGCCGTGTTGGCTAAATCATAACACAAACTACCTTGAATATCAGTCGATCCGATTCATTATTATCTTATCGGGCAAGAGAGAACTGTTTACCTCTAAAGCGGATGGAGAGGGATTCGAACCCCCGGTATTCCTATCAATACTTCGGTTTTCAAGACCGACTCTTTCAACCGCTCAGACATCCATCCCCTTCGCGCTTCGCACGCCCTATCTATCCCCAGGTAGGGGCCTCTATGTGATTCGCTTGCTTGCCCCTATCGGCTGATTCTATTGCCTGCCCTCAAAACCCAGAAAACTGAAAACCATACAGCCTCTTTCTATATGATAATATGCACCCTGGTTGCTGCGCTCCCGTCGGGTAATAGCAAGAGAGTGAAGAACGAACCCCAGTGATTGAGTCCGCCTCAAGCGAGTGAGTTGGCGTCGAAAGGCCTACAGAAGAAGACTAATGTCCAAGAAAGTCGTGGATTGATTACGGAGTTCCTTTCCCATCCCATCTCAGTAAGAGAGCATAAGCAAGGAGCTGAAGGCAGGCGCGATGTAATTGCCTTCGTGCCGGACCCGACGACTAGAATGCTCTTGTTTTAGCGGGACACTTATTGAGAGTAACTATTTCCCTAAAGGGAAATAACTAGAGTCTAATTTTATTGATTATTGAATTAGTCGGAATCGGATTGACTACCCTTGGGTATATAAACTACTAACGATTCCAGTCAGCTGGTTCTAGGTCAAAAGATAGTGTAAAAGATGTCTTTCTCGTCCTAAGCCCCCTTACCTGGAGTTGAACGTTGGAGGCCTTTGAGTTCCAGTCTCAGTAGTGGTCCTATATGTACATAGGAGTAGTTGCGAGTGTCAGAAAAAAGTGCTTTGGCGCTATGTCAATTGCCATCCATCCTGTGGAATCAAGTGATTTTAGGCAAACTGATTCTAGGGCTCACGATAAGATCTCCATTTCATCGATCCGATTCCGGAAATATGAGTTTCAACACTCATTCAATTGATGCTATTCCCATTGAAGCTTGAAGTAGTGGCATTCCCAATATCAATATTTGTAGAAGTGCTCCTAATGGCCATTGCTAAGTCCGCAAGTAAGCCAGTGTGTGATTTATTTTCTTTCCAAGCTAGAAGCAGCAACTCGAACAAGAAGTCCTAGCTCAGAACTCATGAACTCATCTATTTACCAACTGTCAGTCAGGAAGTCCAAAGAGTGGTTGACTCTTTTAGCCTTCCTTTCCTTCTCACACTCAAGGGACTAGCTGCCACTAGATCCAGACAGACAAGGCTTAACTCAAGAGCAGATAAGAAGGTAGAGCCCTTAATCAATTCCTTATCTACATTGTCGGGCTCTATAGAACCTAGAAAGAAGGGAAAAGTCGCTTGTTCTTTCGGACTCATTACCCAAAGAGTCCTTCATTCACTTCACTTTCTTGTAGTAGCTATTTTCTCAAGCCTCTACTATATATAATATATAGGCTTTCCGTTTTCCTATGAGTAAGACCGGCTAAAAAGTAGGAATCAACAATCTTATCAATCGGCGAAGCCTTATCTCAACCCTTACCCTTAAAGGAAGCAGCCAAACCAAAGACTGGACTCCTAGACTTGGTAGTTCAGGTAGTCAAAACTAGTAGCCCGAGGATAGAAGCAGAAAAGTGGCACTTAAGGCCTCTGGAATCAGGACAGGTCCGGCACGGGTCTCCTCAAGTCCGGTTTTCCCATAAGGTCCAACAAGGGGATTTCCCGGAAGTTGATCCAAAGCTTCAAGGTCTTCTCAACTGCCTGAAAATACTGGATTTCACAATTCCTTACTTGAGTACAGAAACTACACGGGAAGTGTGCAAAGGTAGGATGGATTTGCGAGGTTATAAGGACTTCTGCTGACCCGACATGCCACACTATCTGCACATGTTTCAGGTCTGGGACTTGCAACAACCGGTAGACGAGACGGCTGTACTCATGGGTCTAAACGGCATAAACTCAAAGTCCTTACCGGCAACCCATAGAGGGAAAAGTATAAAGGCCCTCTAGCTGAAGCAACGACCGAAGACTCGCCTATCAATCCAGGAATTATGATAAATAAGTAGCTGTACTTGAGCTGGGGAGAAAAGCATGGGAAAAGACAGGACTCAGAGCAGCTAGTATGTACGGGAAGGCGCGCGATTATGATGACTGAAGGTAGTGTCTCTTTTTTACAAAAGAGCCATACTTGTGGGTCACGTGTTGGGCCCCCCCCGTTAACGCTTCGGGATCCTTGAGGCCATAGTGATCCCTCGCTGCTTCCTACTCCTCGCTCTTTCTGGTCAGTCGTCTAATAGTCCCCCTATCGCTTTATGGGCTAACGGGGGACTATTGATGTCCTTCCCTCCATTTACTCTCTGCAAGTTGTCATAGTATCCATTCTTAACCGACAAGGGAGATGTAGAAGGTTTCAACCACCCGGTATCAACCTCCTACCCCTAGTTTAGCTCCTAGTTTAAGAGTGGAACACTAGCTTACCAGACTTAACTACCAGTACAAAACAGTCAATTAAGCGAAGCTAGCTTAGTGAGGTATAGAGTCAAGGCTCGAGAGACCTTTAACGCTCTATATCCAAGGCTGAGTTCATATTTGAAGAATTCCGGATAGGCTAGGAGGAGGGAGAGTTCTGAGCATTCATCTCTAGCTTTTACAATGGTTATTTCATTCGCCGGATATTCACCAAAAGAAGGTGCTCGCTAGCCATAAGCGGAATGACTTTCTTGATCTTGATATGGACCGCCCTTAAGGACAACAACCTATCATCAATAGCTAGACCCCGAACCTATTCCCAGTTTCCGAGCAACTATCATAGGTCCGGTCCTTCAGAGGCTTCATATGAAATCGAATTGAGTCCTTCAACCTGATTCAAATCAATGATTCACTTCGGCCTATTTCCTTGTAAATTGATTTACCATGGCTACTTCAATTGATTGACTTCGCTAGCCACGTTACAGGCATTTTGATTGAACAAGCGATTGAAGACCGATGGCCCTTAAGGGAAGCTGTAGGTGTCGACCGCTCTAGGCAGTCTCGCAAGCTTACAGTGTATCATACCTTACCGCTTGATGCCACTGCTTTGCTCACTTTATTCCCTGCCTCAGATCTTCGTGAGGTAGGTTCTCTATGGTTCGGCGACCAAACCGAAATTGTGGAGGATGGTTACGATTCTCCAGTATAACCTACTGATCAAAGAGCGATAGGTTGAAGATGGTTGATTAACACAAACATTCTACCGGCTCAAAAGATCTGAAAGCTGCTACCGACTCTTTGCCGGTGGACGCGGATTCAATAGCTGCTCCTTCTCGGCATCAAGACGAGACCGACCAAAGCGATTTCCAAGGCCTGAACTCGAGTTGATAATCCCCGGAGAAAAAAACATCTCTATGAAAGCAGGAGGAAAGGTGGACACACATTAGTCTGTCTTCAAATGCGGGAAGGTTAGACGTTCAGTTCGATGAGGGTAGGTTCCTACACATGTTTTGATTGATTGGGAAAGCAGATTCCTCCGCATTATAGGTATCCTCGGAGAGGACAAATCTCTGTCTCAACAATAGCTCTTCTCTACAGCGCAAGCCCACCTTACATTCCTTTCTATCATTCCTTAAACACATGCAGGAATAAGGACATAAACCATACTATTTGGTTATCTGAGCTATCAAATATTTATTTTGTTTGGAATCCGATCGGAACCCTTCAGCTCATGAGTTAGGCTTTCCTCTCTAAGAGCTTCTGTGTTCTACCTTGCCAAAGGTGTAATCCAGATTGGCAACATCTTCTCTCCTATCCGAGGTAGGGGATTCTTTTTGATCATCAACAGAATCGGGATCAGCTCCAACATAACATCCTCCGCTACATCTACTTAATAACTATCGGCTTTTAGTTCGTACTTTCGTTTCGAACCTCTTTCTTCGAGGTTGGGTTAGCCCTCGCTTCTCTGGTTTCGGCTGGTTATCTTTCGGTTGAGCACTTCGTTCCAACTAGAGTAGTGAGTGGTTTTGCTAGAAGAACCAGTGGTTTGATTAGCAGTGTTACTCTTGAGTTGAAGAGCTAGTTATGAGTTCTGAGTTGGTAGATGAAGCAAGCGAGATCCGTAAAAGCAGTAGTTAAATGAGCTACTCTGATCCGACGCTGTTTAACCCTGGTTTAATAGCTGCTTTTCACTGAGCTACCCCTCTGCTTGCCGCTCCCTCGGGTCTGCTTCCTTTTTCGATGCTAGGAGTTCTGAAGCGCCGAGTTACGAATTGGTATGCTAGGGTTTCTCTTGAGTCCCTTTAGCAGTTTCACTCTTCTATTCCTATCTTCCCTTGCTATGAGCGCCGAGTTTCTAGTTCCAGAGCTATAGTTTGCTAGGAGTTTCATTAGCAGATTTACTCTTCTGTCTAGTCTTGTCTTTCAATTAGTTCTGAGTAGGAGCTAGCCTATCTTTTTAAATCCCGGCACTAAAGAGCCAAGCGTAGCTTCCCTCTCCGAATTGACCGGGGACATTGTCTTTCTCAACGTTGAGGATTTTCTATTTTCCGCTTCTTTTTCTTTCTGGATATTCCAACTTTTGAGCTAAAGGGCTTCTTAGGAAGAAAGCAATCCAAAGAGAGTGCGTACTAAGCTTCCTTGAACCGGCTCTCTCTCTTCCTCCCCTTCTAGCTAAAAGAGTGCGAAACTCATTCTAGCTCAGGAATAGGGAAAAGTATTAAAGAAGCGTGCTTTAGGAAGAAAGACTCAACCTCTTGTATAAACGGAGCTTTGATAGAAGAAAAACAAGTAGAATCACTTCTTTCTATGAACTTGTAAAGGGAGTGAGAGCACCAGGAAGAGCGGATAGGTTGTTTGTGAAAGAAGGGCTTGTTCTCGCATCTTCATTAGACCGGGTAGAACAAGAAGTGAGGGAGCCTGGCGGAAACGTGAAGGTGCAATACCTAGCGAAACCGACGATAGATGTGATGGATGGAGGAATGGCTAAACGGACCAACCATAAGAGGCGGTTGCCTAAAAGCTAGGGATCGTGTGGCCTATTTCTTCCACTGCTAGGTGGGGGTCAGAAAATGTGAATTGGCTCTGACTCTTATCTAGTGCGCCTAGGACTAATTCCACTCACGACATTAGGGGTCTTACCCGCTACCCTTTCAAAAGAGGTGATCACACCCCCGATGAATCCAGTCAGGGGGTATAATCCGCTGCTTGTATGGAGGGCATCGAATCCGCTTTTACAGAAATCCGCTGTGGGACTTCACAAGCTCATGCCATCCAAAGTAAGCTCTTTCGGAAGAGAAGGGTTTGCATATATATAAATGTTAGCAAGTCAATTACTTTACCGGCGGGGTAGGTCATTTCTCCTAGTAGGAGTGGTAGTCTTAGCATGTTAGCACTTGGAATTTGACAGCTTTTGACAGGGAGCCTTTCACTAATAGAAAGAGTGCAGATGCAGATGGAACTCAATCCGATCTCGGCATCTATTACTATTATATGTCACTCGCAAATGTTCGGGAACATCATTAGTCTAAAAAAAAAGAGGCGGAGAAAACGGGTGCTCTAATTACTAATAGACATTCGCGGACTAAGAGCTCTTGTCCCACTCTTCCGATTACGGAGTGACTGATGGACCCGGGTATTCAGTCCTGTCCTTCATGGAAGGGGCTACACGAAAATCCGCATGGCTAAATAGGATCCTCGTCCTTTCAGTAAACCAAACTAGCCGGACTTATCCGCCCACCTATGATCCAAAAGGAAAGGCCAATGATAAATCCCAGGGTTCGAAATAGTTCGCCTATCGGTTCACAACAAGCTAAACGCCCTTTACTAGGGGAGCGTTGAAGCTTACCAATGGCTCATACATGAATGGAATGGATTTCCGGCTCTGAGCTTGTCCTGGTCGATAGTTTGCTCAGAAATACTGGATTCACTATAGATGAACAGGTTGCTAAACGCCCTCGTTGAACCCAGATGCCCAACTTTAGAGAAGTTCCGTGAGGAGACTAGACTGATACAGTGCCTCATGGCACTTCGGGATGAGTTCTAAGAGTGAAATACTTGGTAGGCGCGACTTTGGAGCTTATCTCATGAGTGGTATCAACAGTTGTAGTAGGATAATGGTGGTATCATATTGGTAGAAGAATAAGATGTGGTTGAACTGAACTGCTTATGTCCGGAGGGCTTGTTGCTAATGCAGGATTCAATCTTATTCTTCTTTCTTAACCGGTTAACTGTTCTCACTCTCTTTCCTGTAAGACTAGAAGGTGTAGGGGAAGAGCTATACTACAACATTGCTCTTGCTTATCAAGAGTGGTTTTTGTTATGCTGCTATGCTGTTATGCGAGTGGTAGAACTATCAAGGGTGTACGGATAGAGGGAAGATGTGGTAGGATAAGTAGTAATTGAATAGAGGGGGGTCACAGGGGAGGGGGGAAATGAAAGGAGCATTCTGTAAAGTACGACCTTTAAATCTTCCTTCTCTTTCCGGGTTTTCGTAACAGTTGTTATCTTCCTAATTCAAATAGTAGCGCTTAGAGCGGCTACATCAAGCCAGTACTCTAGGGGTGCGCCAACTGAATTCACCATGCTGTTGAGGGAAGTCCAAAGGCTTCTTAGCCGATGGAAGTATCCTTCTATATAGTTTACATTACGCTCGTTGAGCCCTGAGAAAGGGAAAGAAATCTCCGAGTCCAACTACTCGTGTAGATTTCCACGTTTTCCCTTTTGCTTTTTGGCCGGTCTTCGATTTTTCCTTTTCATTTATCAAAACCCTTCTTTTCTTTTTCTTCAGGTTTCTTTGATCAGGAAGGAGACGGAAATAGTCGTCCACACAAGCTCATTCACTTGCGAAACCAATGCTTCTCCACTTCTGAAGTCCACCCTCGATGGAACCTTCATTCTCAACCAACGCCCATACCTGTCACTAGTTTATTCGCACCAAACGTCAGCTAACCTGACCTACGGCCTAAGGCCCAAGCTATGGAGACTTCCCGGTCTTCGTGCTCTTTGGTGATTCTTTGACTCAACTATCTTTCTTTCCAACATGGTAAGTCGCGACAGACACGACTTAAGGGCCCCTTCTTTAACCTTAACCAAAAAAAACCCCTATCCTTTGTTTGAAAGTCATATACCTCTTTTCACTTGGCTGTCTGTCTCCGTTAGCGCTGTGGGAATCGGTGTCGTGTCAAGCACCTTCCTTCTTGTAGTGTTGGAAGCTTCTGATATAGAAGTTGTGCTGGGCATATAACACCAAAGATCGGCGTCTCCCGCTAAAGCAATTGTAGCAGCTCAATCTCCATTGTAGCAGCAACTAACATCCCTCTCGGTGAACTGAACTACCTTATGATGCCATCTCTCCTTCGCTCTTTATGGCAACTAGTGAAATGGTTGCTCTCAGGAT